AGCAGAAACATAGACGTACTCCTATTAATGTGGAAAATATACCGTACTAGTCGATTCGAATTAGAATAAATTGTAAAATAATCCATAACTGTTTAGTCAAAACAACAATTTATTTTGATCGAACCGCCCAGTTTCATTTGTTTGCTGCGGTACATGTCTTGTTTCAAGATTGATCCACTCTAATTCTATTTTATTTAGATATAATAAATATAAGTATATATTGCTCTTATACAAACAAGACTCTCTCGTTTTCGCCGCACTTCAGATTACACTAAAGAAAACGAATTACAAATCGAAAATCTTATTTTTTTGTTTATAATTTCGAATTCTATAGAATTTTATTCTATATATTAGAAATAGAAAATCGAAATCTATAAAATATAGATTCGATATTTCTATATATAATTTAGAATATATTTTCTATATATATAGAATTTAGAATATATAGATAATTTCGAATCTAATTTATTAGATAATAGATAATTTTTTATCTTTTTTTTTTTTATTTATATACTATATATATAAATAAATATCTAAAATATATAAATATATATCTAAAATATAGCATATTTTCATTTTCTTTTCATTTTTGATTTTAATTTTTAGGTTTTAGGGCTATACGGACTCGAACCGTAGACCTTCTCGGTAAAACAGATCAAACTTCTTATTATCAAAATGATTTGAACTGTTTCAAAGACCCAACGTGCATTTTTTTGCATTGGGCTCTTTCATTAACTGATATAAATATCGGCTAGTCTACCACATTTTTCTTGACAGAAAGATAAAAAGATGGTTCCATGTGCTCTGATTCATTATGTGGATTCACTCCAATCCAGGAGCACTACCAAAGTGTTTCAAAGAAGGGTTATCCTGACGTAGGTCTGCTTCTGGCCGAGATCAACTTAAGTTAAATGGAGTTTCTATCGCCCTGCTTGAATCAAAAATGAAACTTCATACACCTTAAAGTTCATAAGATAGGACGAAAAGAGAGTTTTTTTGAGGTCCTTATACTCATTATGCCTGGCATTGAATAGACAGGGAATTCACCTTATCAATATCTCAAATCAATGATGGGTTCTGGCACCTAAATGGGCAACCGAATGGGACCAAACCCTTTGTCAGGCTATTGTTCTCTTGTTTTGTTCCCTAAAAGTCATAGAGTAAGACATCAATTTCTCAATAAGATCAAATCTTTTTTTGATTACATGATGGAGACTCCTCTGAAAAACATTGGCGCGCGTGTAAACGAGTTGCTCTACCTAACTGAGCTATAGCCCTTGTGATACATATTTTATCATGTAGATAATTTCTTGTCAAGATGAATATTACACGATCCAACATTATATCTCTTTGATACGTTTGATTGGTATTGCTTATAAGTAATATTACATTTATAATCCATCAATGTGATAGGTCCCATTTGTTTCTCTTTGTGATGATAAATGACCTACTTAACTCAGTGGTTAGAGTATTGCTTTCATACGGCGGGAGTCATTGGTTCAAATCCAATAGTAGGTAGAACTTATTAGATACCAGAGTCAATGGTATCTAATAAGTTTTTCTACTCATCTTCTTTAATATTTATTTTTTATCGTTTTTGTTTCATTAGAATTTTATTCCACTTGATTGGAATTGATTCTTATTCAATCGGCAGGAACAAAATTAGGGACGAATAAGCAAAATAAGGTGTATAAACAGAAGTTCTGTTTATACACCTTATTTTGCTTATTCGGACGGACCAACTAGACTAGTTACGACATCACATTAATAGCCTCTACTCGTGTCCTAGCTCGTCTGAGAGCTAAATTTGCCTCAATTGTTTGTCTCTTGCCTTCAGCTTTCCTCAAATCAGCTTCCGCTGTTTCAAGAGTTTGTTGAGCTTCTTGTGGATCAATGTCACTACCCTTCTCTGCATCATTTACTAAAACCGTGATCTCATTATTGCCTATTCTAGCAAAACCACCCATTAGAGCCATCGTTAACCATTGGTCGTTAAGGCGTATTCTCAAAATACCGATATCTACAGCTGTGGCAATAGGCGCATGATTTGGTAATACGCCAATTTGTCCACTATTAGTAGATAAAATAATTTCTTTCACTTCCGAATCCCAAACAATTCGATTCGGGGTCAGTACACAAAGATTTAAGGTCATTTCTTCAATTTACTCTCCATTTCTAAGTTCCTAAGGTCGTAGCTTTCGCAGTAGCTTCATCGATGTTACCTACCAAATAAAAGGCCTGCTCAGGAAGGCCGTCTAATTCTCCAGAAAGGATCAATTTAAACCCTCTAATTGTTTCTGCTAGACCAACATATTTTCCTGGGGAACCGGTAAATACTTCTGCTACGAAAAAAGGTTGTGATAAGAAACGCTCAATTTTTCGTGCTCTTGCTACGGTTAAGCGATCGTCTTCGGATAATTCGTCCAACCCAAGGATAGCTATAATGTCTTGAAGTTCTTTGTAACGTTGTAAAGTTTCTTTAACCCTTTGCGCAGTTTCA